CATCGCGGGGTAGAGCAGTTTGGTAGCTCGCGAGGCTCATAACCTTGAAGTCACGGGTTCAAATCCCGTCTCCGCAACAAGTTTTTTTGTAAAAAAAGGGGGGGTTTACTCTTTTTACTTTACTCTGTTAACTACTAATTAACAATTAATTACCTCTTTTTTTAGTAACAGAAAAGAAGGACGAGGACAAAACCACTATATATACTATTACTATCACGGTCAATTCTATTGACTCATTTATCTGAATTCAAAATTACCTCAAATACATTACCTACATTACCCTAGGCGGATAGCGGGAATCGAACCCGCGTCTTCTCCTTGGCAAGGAGAAATTTTACCATTCGACTATATCCGCATTTTTTTATTCTTTATAAAATATACTAAAAAAGAGTAAATCAAAATTCAAAATGAAAGAATAATTTTCACTCTATTTCTATCTATTCTATCTATATATCATAGATAGAAATAGATAGAAATGGATTTTCTCTATATTTATTTCTATATTATATTATTTCAATAATAATTATTAATTAGTAGAATTAGAACTCTATTAATATTTTATAATATTTTACTTATTATTGTTAGAAATTCTATATAGATTATTAGAAGTTTCTTATCTAGTATTTATTATTTAGAAGAGATTTTCTATATTTCTAATATATTTTAGATTTAGAATTTAGATTACTAAAACTAAAGTATATTCTATTATATTACTTCTTATATAATTTAATTAATTAATATTAAAAGTTTTTAGATTTTAGAATAAACTAGTTATGATTTTTTGATATTCTAATCAAATATTATTATTTTAAAGTTTAAATAAAAAGTTCTAACTTTAAAATCTAAAATAAGTCATTTTTTAATAAAAATGAGCATAAAACAATAACAATAAAGAAATGGGATTTTTGAGAATTCTAATTCATATTCTTTTTTATCCTGTTTTCCGGTATCATTTTATAATAAGGTTTTTTGTTGGACCCCTCCCTCTAATTTTGTGTTCATTTTTTATTTGCATTCTTATGCATTTTGAGGGCTTATATTTCATTTTAAGGTGTCTCGCATAATCGAAAGAATTTCGGATTCGGAGGGGGGGGTCATTTCATTTTTTTATCTGTAAAATAAGGGGTTCAAGAGATGAGAGAATTAAGGATACCTACCAGAAACACTAATACAATCCATAAGGATGTCCCGGAAAATACAACATTTTTGTTACTCGACCAACCCTCAGGAGAAGCAAATACAACGGGTACACTTATCAGTAAGATTAATGAAGTAGCAATTAACGCAAAAATAGCCAATTGGAAAGCAATAGTCATCTTTCTAATCCTCCAAGTTACCAACAAAAGAACTATACCATTTAATCCATCTCTTAATTCAAAAAAAAAAAGATATAATTGTAGGAAAATGTATCATAGAGGGATTTTCCGTTTTTTCATGAATACATTAATTCTAATTAATTCTAAATTCTATATGAATATGAATTTTTTATATGAATTATTAACACACTTTTAACCGCTTTATTCGGACATGGGGTCGGGAGTAGTTTCTTTTTTTCTTTTTTTTACTTCGGCAATGATCGTGCTAGATTATGCATTTAAAAGTATCTATATCTCTAAATAGATAGTTATAAATGGACTTATCCCTTCACCCCAGTATTTTTCTATATTCTATAATATAGTCATGGTATCCATTCCTACGCTTTGGTCCTGTTCTATATTGGTAGAATAAATAAGAAAATTATTCTAATTTTCTTATTTATTATCTTTTGGAGAGATGGCCGAGTGGTTGATAGCTCCGGTCTTGAAAACCGGTATAGTTCAGAACAAAGAACTATCGAGGGTTCGAATCCCTCTCTCTCCTTTTGCTCGGCAAATACAAACGGATTTGTTTTGTATTGGTTTACCAGGTTCAGTATCATAAAGGTGAATGGCTCGGCTAGGTAGGATAGCCGAGCCAAAAAAAATAAGTTAGAGAGAAAAATGGAAAGAAAGGAAATAGTAATATCTTTTTTTTTAGGTATGACCCAATCTACCGAGGTGGAATCAAATTAAGTCCTACTTCAAGTCTTGGATTTATTCCCTCAGTTAAGAGGAGTCATAGAAAGAACAGGTTCAAAATCACGATCAATTCCTTTTTCAAATCCCGCAGCAGCAGCTCTAGCCCTTCCCGCGTGCCATAAATGACCTACGAATAGGAAGAATCCTAGAACAAAATGAGAGGTAGCTAACCAACTTCGAGGAGAAACATAATTGACTGCATTGATCTCGGTAGCTACACCACCTACAGAATTTAAAGAACCCAAGGGGGCATGGGTCATATATTCCGCGGAACGTCGTTCTTGCCAAGGTTGTATGTCGTTTTTCAGCCTACTTAAGTCCAAACCATTGGGACCCCTTAGAGGTTCTAACCAGGGAGCGCGTAGATCCCAAAAACGCATAGTTTCGCCTCCAAAAATAACTTCTCCGGTTGGCGAACGCATTAGATATTTACCTAAACCCGT